TGTGCAGTTTATGCTATTCTTATCTCAATTAGAAGGTATTAAACGGAGCTACCTAATATTTTACATAGAAAATAAAAATTACTATAGATTCTAAATATTACAAAGATTCTAAATATTACAAATCGCATGAACAGTCGTTAACCACTACTAAGAAACATCCCGGTATTTAGTTATTCGGAGGTTTTTTTATTTTATATCCGAATATAAATTTATTCGAATAAAATAATATATTAATATATATAGAATAATATATATATAGAAATAGAATATTTCTATTTTATTATTCTTTTTTTTATATTTAGAAATATTTATTTATTTTAAATTTTTATTAAAATCTTTTTTATTTTATTTGGTTTAATAGATAATAGAATTTGCTTTAATAAAAAAAAAAAAAATCTATTCTCTACTGTATCTGTACTGTATATTCTTTACCGCTACGAAATTCCAGACAAACTAGAATGATCTGAGAAGGGATATAATGAAATTCTTTGATTGGTTCTTCACAGAAGAATGATTCCATTTTCTTTTACTAATGGCCCAAGATGAATTCTAACAACTAAAAAATTCGAATAAAATAAAAAAATTTTATTCGAAACGTCCCGTGATCTTCAACCAATTATGCGCTTCAATATAATTCCCGGGAGTAAGCGTTATAGCCTGTTTCCAATACTCAGCAGCTTGATCAAACCAAGCCTCCGCAATTTCAGAATCTCCCTGTCGAATGGCCTGTTCTCCTCGGTCGGAATAGGTAGGTCAATCCCTTCCCTTAGAACCGTACTTGAGGGTTTCCTACCTCATACGGCTCCTCAATCAATTCTTTTGGTATCCTTTTTACCTTTCAAACTGAATGAGATTTCTTATAGATCTATCCCACCATTCGGGGTAACCAAAAGAAGTTAATTGCATGAGTTTCAAACTTTCATATTGATTAATAATCAGTTTTATCTTTTCTCCCACCTGCAGAAAAATAAGGCATAGGATAGGTATTTACCCCTATCATTAGTATTTTCCGAAAGGTAACTATCTCGGTTTCATATAGAGATTTATTTTCATATCGAAACTTATATAGAATCTTTGAAAAAGGCTTTCCATAAGTAAGAAAAGACTTACTATCTTTGGGATCTGATCCTACACCGCCGCTCAATACCTTAGTGGATCGACTCTATTACATAAGTTAATTCCTAACTTTTTTCTATCTTATTCTTATATATAGGCATAAGTAAGCAGCTCTTTTATTAATGTATTGGCCAAAAACCTCATTAATTAATCTTTACGGTGCTTTCTTTCTATCAATTAGATTTTTTTATCCATAGACGTAGAAAAAAGTATATAGGCATATCTTATTTCTTCATATTTTGACTTCTATGAAGTTTCTTTCTTTGCTACAGCTCATAAAAATCGTTGTTTTGGACGATGCATATGTAGCGAGCCTATTTTTTTTTTTTTACTATCAGATTTGGTATTCTTTTTTCTTTCTATAGTGGAGATAGTCGCACGTAATGACAGATCACTGCCATATTATTAAAAGCTTGTGGTAAGAATGGATTTCGTTCTAGTGCCCTAAAATAATATTCTAAAGCTTTCGTATGTTCTCCATTACTTGTGTGGATAAGGCCTATATTATAGAGTATATAACTTCGATCGTAGGGATCGATTTCTAGTCGCATAGCTTCATAATAATTCTGTAAAGCTTCCGCATAATTTCCTTCGGATTGAGCCGACATCCGTTACGGTCGTCATTCGATTCAAAGAATCTCCGTTCCAGAACCGTACGTGAAATTTTCATCTCATACGGCTCCTCCCTTAATATGCATAATGAGAATAGAATAAATAAAAAATACATGGAATCAAAAGGGGTTGAAATATTCTCATTATGAACTGAGCGGAGCTAGTGTTTTTACAAAAAATCTCTAGCCAACCTTCTTGAGCAAGAGCTTTTACTAATATCAAACGTCTTGGTACTAAATATAAAGGATAACTCCAACAATTCCTTTGTCCTCAACGCTTCCTAATTTCCAGGAAATAGTCACTTCAACAGTCTTCGATGGTTATATGGGTATCCAATGTACGAACGAGATGGATGTTTGTTGTCCCAACCATTTTTTTTAGTCCCAATCCAGATAAGAAAGGGGGATAGGTAGGTAATTTTTAACAAAGCTTTCATGTTGTCGATTGCTAGATGTAGTGCTTCTTCCCCTATGCCGCCTATTGGTACTATATTAATTGGTACTATATTAATAGATTAATAGTATTAATAGATTAATAGGAAGTAGATTGACCTGTAATATAGAACACATAGGCGTAACCTTTCGCTCAATACTAAAATCGATAACTGAAGCATAGTATCTGAGGCGGCATCAATCGGGGATACACGACAGAAGGAATTGTTCTATTTCTAAACTTCACCTTCAACAAGCGTAGGTTTATTTCTATAAATATAGAATAAGAATATTTTTTCTTTGCTATCCCGAATCGTGTGCCTTTCTCGTAAAACTAGGAGCAGTAAAATTAACTAAAAAAAAATCAAATCACACCATCTCTATAATAAGTAAATGCCTCTTTTTCTCCTGAAGTTGTCGGAATTATTCGTAATAAGATATTGGCCACAATTGAAAAGGTCTTATCAATAAAATTTCCATTTATCCGCGATCTCGACATAGGTATCAATCCATTCTATAATTTCCCCTTGTGGGAAAACGATTCCACAAACAAAGGATTTGTACAGTACGAAGTAACATAAAAACAGATTCATTTTCAAACAAAAAAAATTTACATAAAGATACGAACCTTCTAGTTACTACTTAATATTTCTACTTAATATTTTTTTATATTTTTTTTATTCCAAATACTCAATCCTTTTTCAAAAATAAATAAGAAATAATTGAATACCATTCGAATTCATAAAAAGAAAATGTAGTAGTAGTAGTATAGGAACTATTCCGATTTCATTGAAACGGAAGAATCAAGGAATTTTTCGATTAGATCAAAAAAAGTTTTTATTGAATTATGATCTAAAAAGGAAGGGGATTCAAAGAGGAAAAGAAAAAGAATAGAATAATCATTCTATGATGGAAATAGAATAACCGTTCGTTTATTTTTGTTGTGTCCATAGCAAGTATACACTATACAATTAAATAGAAGAAATATCCATGGGACGATTCATTAATTTGTAATAGATCGATGATATAAGGTATTTGTTGGTGATAACTTTCAAACTAGAAAGGAATTTTTATGGAATTGTAGTCTAAATCGAAATAGAACTATACTATGGTCGAAGAGTATCCATTAATCATACATGGTCTAAAAAACATAAACCAATCAATCAGTTGATTCGTTCCAATTCATTGATTTAATCCGGTCTATTTGGTCGTATCTATCCAAACCAAACAAAAATAGAATATTAATAGAAATACGAATTATAGTAATGTCTCGCTATTTTTTCGGTTTCTGAGTCATAATCGTTCTTGTATTGTGTAGGAGAGATGGCCGAGTGGTTCAAGGCGTAGCATTGGAACTGCTATGTAGGCGTTTGTTTACCGAGGGTTCGAATCCCTCTCTTTCCGTACTTTTCACCTAATTCGTCAACATCCCTAACTTTAACCTGTAACAAATCAAACAACAAGAAATACCATTATTAGAACCTAACAGTCAGGTCCTTCTTTTTTTATTTTTTTTTATATATTATATTTCTAGCGGTACGTAAAATACTAGAAAGAATGGACAAGGAATTAAAAAATTTCTGCCGATCTATGAGACATGAATAGGAAAAATCCGGGACGGGGTAGGATATATGAGTGGGAAAAAATCCGGATTAAACCCCTGACTTTAACTTTAAGTGAATTTAGTTTGGTGAAAGAAAGGGGTCAAATTGTCCGAACTCTTTGTATTTTATTTAGGGTTAAGTCTGACGGGAATAATATTCTACCACTAGCAATTCGTTTATTTTCAAACCGACCCACTTACTATCTATTATTTGATTGACTAACCCTTTATACGGAAATGGGTGAAGAGTCAAATGTTTGGGCAATTCCTCACGGGGGGATGAATCCAGATAATTTTGAATTAGAGCTCTGGATTTTTGTTCATCCCTCGCCATAATAGTATCTTGAGGTTTGCAACGATAACTTGGTATATCTATTATACGACCATTAACTAAAATATGTCTATGGTTAACTAATTGGCGGGCTCCGGGAATAGTCGGAGACATACCCAAGCGAAAAAGGATGTTATCCAAACGCATTTCAAGTAATTGTAGTAAAACCTGACCTGTTGACCCTTTGGCTTTTCTGGCGATACGAACGTATTTAAGTAATTGTCGTTCAGTAATACCATAATGAAAACGTAATTTTTGTTTTTCTTCTAGACGAATACGATATTGAGATCTTTTCCCGGGACGCGGTTGGTTTCTAAGATCACTTCCGGCTCTAGGCCTTTTATTAGTTAGTCCGGGTAAAGCCCCTAGACGACGTATTTTTTTGAAACGAGGCCCTCGGTAACGCGACATAAAGACTCCTTAATTTTTTTTCTTTACTTAATTTTTTTCTTTACTTAATTTATATATATATTTCATTTTACAAAATAAACCTAAATTAAATAAAACTAAATGAAGTTAAATCTCATTATTTATTGTAATACAATAAATAATGAGATAAAGTGTATAAATATCGTATACAAACCCAGTTTTGTATTATATATATTTTTGTATTAAAATATGTAAGTAAAAAAAAAAAAAATAGAAAAAAGCCGGCTATCGGAGTCGAACCGATGACCATCGCATTACAAATGCGATGCTCTAACCTCTGAGCTAAGCGGGCTCGCAGAAATTCTACATGTATAGGAATTCAATAAATAAACTATATCTTAGTTTAGGCTTAGCTATTAACTTTTCTTTTTTTTATTTTATAATATTAATTTAAAATAAATATTGAATTTAGTTTCTTTTTATCTTTTTAATTTATATAATTTATATATATAATATTTTTCGTCTGTTCGTCTAGAAC